GGGACAAGCATCCATATGATCCCATAGACTTCTTTTAAGGATTCCAATCTGAAAAAAAAATTGATAGGTTGTATTTCTGTTGTATCAATTAGCATTTCAACGATCAACTTCTCCCATAATGATATCTATGCTACCTAGTATCGTCATAATATCAGCCAATTTCATTCTTTTAACTAACTGCGGAAGAATTTGCAAGTTGATAAAACCCGGCGGTCTAATTTTCCATCTCCAAGGAAAAACACTCTGATCTCCTATCAGAAAAATTCCCAATTCTCCTTTTGGTGATTCGACTCTTACATAAAGTTCTTGCTTGGACAATTCAAAAGTTGGAGAAGGTTTTTTACTAATAAATCGATATTCAAAATCATTCCATTCGGAGTCTTTTATTCTATCAAAGTGGCGGCTTTCCAAATTTTCATAGGGTCCCCCTGGAATTCCTTCCAGAGCTTGTTGGATAATTTGTATGGATTCTGTCATTTCGCCGATTCGTACTAAATACCGAGCTAATGAATCCCCCTCTTTTTGCCATTGAATCTCCCAATCAAATTCGTCGTAACACTCATACCGATCAACTTTACGAAGGTCCCATTGTATTCCGGAAGCTCGTAGCATTGGGCCCGATAAACCCCAATTTAGTGCTTCTTCTCCGCCAATAATGCCTACGCCCTCAACCCGTTCTAAAAAAATAGGATTCCGTGTAATAAGCTTTTGATATTCAGCAACCCCGGTTAAAAAATAATTGCAAAAATCCAAACATTTATCTATCCAGCCATGAGGTAGATCAGCAGCGACTCCTCCGATACGAAAATAATTATGCATCATGCGCATGCCGGTAGCAGCTTCGAATAGGTCATATATCAATTCTCGTTCTCGAAAAATGTAGAAAAAGGGGGTCTGCGCCCCAATATCTGCCATAAAAGGGCCAAGCCATAACAAATGGGAAGCGATACGACTCAACTCCAACATAATAACTCTGATATAGCTAGCCCTTTTAGGTACTTGAATATTGCCTAGCTGTTCGGGTCCATTTACGGTTATTGCTTCTGTGAACATAGTAGCTAAATAATCCCAACGTGTTACATAAGGCAAATATTGTATAATTGTTCGATTTTCCGCAATTTTCTCCATCCCTCTATGTAAATAACCCAATATTGGTTCACAATCAATAACATCTTCACCATCGAGAGTAACGATCAGTCGAAGAACACCATGCATTGATGGGTGGTGGGGGCCCATATTGACTATCATGAGGTCTTTTCTTGTAGTTGGTGCAATCATAAGTTTTTCCCGAGTCATTCTTCCATGCATTGCTGAAAGTCAAAAGAAGTTCATCAAAATTTAAACGACTAAGCTTAAGCTCAAATGGCATCACGCTTCAAATTAACGAGTTTTTATCTCTCGAATATCCAACTCACTAATTAATTCTTTATAGCGCCCTCTATTTATTTTTGACAAATAGGCCAGCAGTCGTTGACGTTTTCCCAAAATTTTTCGCAAACCTCTCTGAGATGAAAAGTCTTTTTTGTGCAATTCCAAATGTGAAGTAAGTCTCCTTATCTTGGTGGTGAAACTGAATACTTGAAATTCAACAGACCCTCTCTTTTCTTCGTTTTGTTTTTGAGAAATAACCGAAATGAATGAATTTTTTACCATAAAAAACCCCCTTTGCTTTTTACAGATATGGATTTTACCGATCAATAATAATAATGCCATTAATTTGAAAATTTGAATGTAGTATATACAACAATCTAATGCAAATTTCTTTATGAACTCCTAATTTCCTGAATTCAAATCAATCAATCCAATTTCATATTGGATACTAGAATGAAAGGTGAGACAAGACATGTGATCTGTGTATTTGTTTGGTTTCATATACCCTATTATATATAGGGTATAGGATATATAGAAAAAGTGTATTATCAACAAATTTTCAATCGTGGATACAGATGTATCCTTAACATACTGAAACGACTACCATTATTAGTATCAAACCAATAACGATTCATACAAGCTAAATCTTCTAATCGATAATTAGGCCAAAGAAAGAGCTTTAATTTCATTAATTGATTTTTCTCTCTATCAAGGTGGTTATTGTCCTGTGAAACTTGGCTGCTGTTTTTTACGTTCTTTCCGTTCCAAAATACCGGATCTCTATCTATATAATTTAGATTTTTTGAATTGAAACAAATTAGAATTCTCAATTTTCTACAATGTCTAAAGGCTAAAATATTTTCGGGAACAAGTAAATCAAAATGATTTTTGTTTCTATTTCCGGTTATTTTTTGATGTGGTGAAATAGTTTCATCAAAATTATTGTTAGCAACATATCCCTGCTCTTGGTATTTTTGATTAGTTTGATGCTTACTCTTATGAACCAACGAAATACCTATGGTTTGATACATAATAAATTGCCCATCTTTTTTTCCAGACAAACGAATGGGTTCTAGAATCAATACTCCCTTTTTCATCAATTCTGAAAGAGTTAAATTCTTCTGAATCAGCATTATATCCAAATTCATTTCTCTCTTTTGAATCGAGGATATAGTAATTTTTCTTGGATCTATCAGTCTAAGCAGGAGACAATATACCTTGATATTATTGATCAGTCTTTGAGTCAAAGTCTCATCCCATCTCAATTGAAAAAGCAAAAAACGTTTCAGGAAGAAATCTAGTTCTGCTTCCGTGTTGCTTTTGTATTGTTTTTTCTTTTTCCCTTTTTTCATGTCCGATCTTGTTGCATAATTTGCTTCAATATCTTTTTGTTCTGAGAGAACAGATCTTCGATCCACTTGGCTTGTGAGTTCTTTTTCTTCTTTATTTCGATACTTTTTATTTGATGCTATCAAAAAACTTCCTTTTTCCTTTTCATTGATCTTTTTAGTTTCTTTAGTTTCACTTATATCTAAATTTAAAAGCAGCAATTTGCTTGGTATAAACCAAGGTTTCAGTTTATATGTCTTATAAAGTAACACAAATTCTGGGAAGAACCAAAGTTCCAGATTTGATCTGGGACGCTTTAGCATTTTTTCATTCATTCCCATCCAATCAAAAAATCCTTTGTGGGAGTTTGCTAGATTGATCTCTGGAATCATAAGATAAAAAAGATCTTTTTTAGAAATTATTTGAGAATTATTAGTACGAATTTGAGTATTTTGATTCCTATTGGTATCGATTATGATTGAGGCCTCAATACCGATTTTTTGTCTAATAAAAAAATAGAAAATTTTCCGATCGAAATATTTTATATCGGACGGTTTTTCCATATATATAATATCGACCTTTCCTAGATCATTTTTAATAGGGATGTTCCTGAGCATATCAAAAAGGGTTTCTTTAGACGTGTTATAAGAAATCTCTTTGTTCTTATTTCCGTGAAGGGGAGATCTAGAAAAAAAGCATTCCGCTTTATTTTCATAATTAAGAAATTTATATGATAAAAGATCATATCTATAGTATTTTAGAAAATTATCTTTTTGATTCGATAATGAATATACTTCAAATTGTTTTTTGTAATTCATTAATGAGTCTTTTTCAGATGAATGCCGTTTGCTTAAATTTTCCTTTTTAGCTATACGACGCTGATAAACTGTATTTCGCCATTTTTCTGGTATTAATCTAGACCATCTAATCTGAGATAAATGGTATTGATAATGTCCTCGTAACCAGGTTTTCCATGGATTCATTTCATAACTCGGAATTTTTTTATCTGATAATTTCGAATGAAACATTCCTCGTGTTTCACAAGAATCCTTTATTTTAGGCTTAAGAAAAGGGGGGATTCCTTGATATTGAACAACAGGTCTTAACGAGTTACTAACTTGGATTTGTGATAATTTGTAAAATACATATGCTTGTGGCATGTAGGATAAGTCATAAAAAATATGTGAATTTCTTTTAATATTACTAATATTATCAAGTGGCTTTTTTATAGTCGAAATAAACGGAATTGGAGGTTTCTTTTTTTTATTAATTTTTTCTTCTTTTCTTTCATTATTGTAAATGGATTTATCAATAATTTTTTTTGTTAATTTAAGAAAAAGTTCTGTATTTATTCTGGGAATATTAATGATAGATAAAAATAGAGCCGTGTATATTTTTTCAATAAAAATTTTGAAAAGGGGGAGTAATTTATAGATTAATCGAGCATTCCTTATTTTTAATATTTGCCGTTTTTCGAACCTTTTAGCATTATAACTTGTAGGACTAAGATTATTTATTCTTGGAGTTACTTTTTTTTTCTCTTTTGTGATTCTTTCTATTTGATTTCGAATTGTACTTGTTCTATCAGTCAAATCCTTCATTTTTTTTTCTGTCAATGAATAATTTGTCCAACTCGGAGATGTAATTTGACTAAAGGATTCGTGAATTATCTGATTGCTTCTTATGGAATCTTTTTCTTCTTTAATTTCGGTTGATGCATATACTCCTACTTCTCTTAATCTAAAAAATAGAATTGGATTTACTTTGGAAAGTTTTTTTAGTATTTTTTTTATAAAAATAATACTTTTGATAACCCATTTTTTTGTTTCTTTTGAAACTTTTCGAAGTAATTTTAGTTTTCCTTTGAAAACAGTTAGAACTCGCAAATACTTCTTTTTACAGTTTCCCATTTTTTTTTCAAATTCCTTTAAGATGGGTTTAAAAAAGGAAAGTCGGTTTCGGGGCGAACAAAAGGGAAGTTCAGTTTCCATTCCCCAAACTGTTAAAAAACAAAAATCATCTTTTTCTTTTTTATTTTTCATTAGATCTTTCTGAGAGGATCGTAGTTTTGATTTGTGCCAAGGTTTCAGACAGAAAGGAAATAAGATTTTTATCTGAATACCATCTGTTAACCAATTTTTTGGAAATTCTGTTTCGGATAATGGAACACCATTATAGGTACATTTTAGATGGATCTCTCTATTCCATTCCTGTAAATCCTCAGACCATTCGGGAAGTTGCAATAGGAATATACGTCCAATATTTTTCGCAATTATGAATGAAGGTAATAGAATATATTT